TTTCTAGAGGCCAAGATTACCACTCAAAATGATCTGATAACAGATCTCAGGTATGAATTGGCCTTGAAAGACTCCTAACTCAAAAAATCCAACTACGACCTAGAAAGTAAGATAGTTTATTGGAGAAAAGAAAGATCTACTTTCATTAATGAAAAGTAGATCGACAGCGTCATTGTGGGAAAGGGCGGAATGCCAGAGGAATCATTACCGCAAGGCATAGAGGGGGAGGTCATAAGCGTCTATAAAAAAAATGGTCGACGGAATGAAAAAGACATATCTGGGAGAATCGTAACCATAGAATACGACCCTAATCGAAATGCACACATTTGTCTCATACACTATGGGGATGGTGAGAAGAGCTATATTTTACATCCCAGGGGGGAATGAGTAAAGTAAATAAATGAATAAAAAGATTGAGGAGAAATAGAAGAATAGATAAGAAGAGATTCTTCCCCCCCCTACATATTTTAGAGCTTCTCCTACAAAGAAGGTTGTCGTACCAATGCCATTCGTAATTCCACCAATTATTCGTCTATCAAAAAAATGAGTTAGTGCGGATAATCCTCTTATACCCCTACTTAGGGTTGTTGAATAAAAAAGATCTATGTAAGCACGATTCGATGACCAAGTATATATCACATTGATTATTTTGTCCCAAAGAAGTCTCTTAGGACTCATTTTCACAAATGAATTGATTAAGTCCAAATTCTGTAAAGATGAAGAAACAGGCCTATAAAAAAAGAATGCTACAAAGATTCCTACATAGGCTATACTGACTGAAAAAGTTGCATTTGTAAGAAAATCATACCAATCCGCAGAATTGTTCGAATTTTGATGTAAAAGATTTATAGACGGAGTTAACCAGTTGGATAATATATTCCTATTGAAATCCATTCCTCCTTGATCGAAAGGAATTCCTATAGATCCAACACACAAAGTAAATAGAGCCAACCCAAACAGCGGCAATAGCATAGTATTATGCGATTCATGCGGATATGGGGGCATTTCTTTATTGATATTGATAAAATGAGTCATTTTCATAAAGGATCGCCTCCTATTTTTTACATTCCCGCCCATTGGACCCATTGGATCTCTTTTTTTCGAAAAAAAGGAAGCCCTCTCATTATTATTCATTGTGGATAAAAGAAGATCTTTGTTAATTCCTTTCCTTCCTTCTTTACCCCATATGGCTATTGAATAGAACGAGCTATTTTTTTTTCCACTGAAATTTTGAAAATAAACGTTTAAATGCCCTTCAAAGGTAAGTAAATAGATCCGAAACATATAAAATGAAGTTAATCCTGCTGTGGAACAAGCTATGATCGCGAAAATAGGTGAATACAACCAACTATCGTTAAGAATTTCGTCTTTTGACCAAAAACAAGCAAGAGGTGGAATGCCACAAAGAGAAAGTGTACCTAACAAAAAAGCAGTTTTTGTAATTGGCACATATTTTTGGAAACCCCCCATAAGAGCCATATTCTGACTTTTTTCTGGAGAATATCCAATAATTCTTTCCATTGAATGAATAATGGATCCAGAGCCTAAAAATAATAATGCTTTCGAATAGGCATGAGTGATCAAATGAAATAAAGCAGCTTGATAAGACCCCATACCGAAAGCTAACATAATATAACCCAATTGCGACATTGTAGAATAAGCTAAACTTCTCTTAATGTCTATTTGAGCCAGAGCCAAAGTAGCTCCTAAGAGTACTGTTATTATACCTATCAAAGAAATGAGATTCATTACGTAAGGTATAACTGCGAAAAGAGGCAGAAGCCGGCCTACAAGAAAAATGCCCGCTGCTACCATAGTAGCAGCATGTATAAGAGCCGAAATGGGAGTGGGTCCCTCCATGGCATCAGGTAACCATACATGAAGGGGGAATTGTGCCGATTTCGCAATTGCACCGAGGAATAATAGGGCGGCACACAGAGTCAGAAATAAAGAATTTATCCCATGATTCTCAATCAAGTTATTGACTATTTTGAACAAATCTCGAAATTCGAAACTACCCGTTATCCAATAAAGACCTAAGGTTCCTAATAATAAACCAAAATCCCCCACACGATTAGTTACAAATGCTTTTTGACAAGCATTTGCCGCAATTGGTCGCGTGAACCAAAAACCTATTAATAGATAGGAACACATTCCAACTAATTCCCAAAAAAAATAAATTTGTATCAAATTAGAACTCGTAACTAATCCCAACATGGAAGCATTGGAAAAACTCATAGAAGCAAAAAATCTCAAATATCCTTGATCATGAGACAGATAATTGTCACTATAAATAAGAACCATGATTCCAACAGTAGTAATTAATATTGACATAATAGAAGTCAGTGGATCGATCAAGTCGCCAAACTCTAGGGAAAAATCATGATGGATAGTCCAAGACCCTACATATTGATAAATAGAACTCCCGTTTATTTGCTGAATAGCCAGGTCGGCCGAAAAAAGCAAAACTATACTTAGTAATAAAACACTAGGAAAAGCCCACATGCGACGCAGATTTTTTGTTGTCGTTGGAACGAGAAGAAGGCCCACCCCTATTGCTATAGGAACCGGAAGCGGAACGAAAGGTATGATCCATGCATATTGATATGTATGTTCCATAAGAAAATCAAAGTTTTTTCTATTCTTAGTAATTGAATTGTTTCCGATTCACCAGCTCTTATCTCTTTCGGAAGGAACAATCAAATAAAAAAATCAAAATAGGAAAGAACTCAAATAGAATTTTCCATTTTCAATCATTCCATTAATTCTTATAAGAATTTCTATTCATAGAGCAAGTAAAAAGAATTCTCGTACTTGATTCTGATATGGTTCATAGGATCCATCAATAACTCGACCCAATCAAAAGAAGACCTTGGGTATTAGTTTATTCGGGATAATTCACTAATTCTGATTGAGTGGAGTAAGCTGCCTAGGCTTCGAGGAAACTCTACGATACCTATCTAACTGTCACTGCGCTTCGAATTGAAAGATGAGAATTTGGAGATAGCATGAAACCTATCTCGAGGATTCGCTTAAACGAATTATCCGTTATGTTTGTGATGGCGGGAAAAAAGGATCATTCTAAAACAGTACCGTCTGTTTCATTTGGTTAAAAAGACAAAAAAAATAGTTAATAGTTAGTTAATGGTTCTATTTCACTCTAGAAATCCGCCCGGACCAGTAAGAGTTAGGAAGTCTCTATCGATGGGCTAGAAACCAGAAACCAAAATATTTCAGGTATAAAGGCTAACTCGGTATACTTTTTTCATTCCTTTTATGATACTAGATACGTATCATATGACAACTTTCAACTGACCTGCCATTTTTGTGCCTTGAGTGGGCCTCGGATTTCCGGCAATTGCACTGGCTTCTTTCTTTCTTCATGTTCAAAAGAACAAGATTGTCTAGATCCGATGGAAGCAAATCCCATTGATTTCTTTTTGATTTCTTTCTGCACTTGATCATACTATAGATTCGTGGAATCTAAGATACGGCGTCCTCCGAACACATACCTAAGAGCTCTTCTCTTAGGTATGTGTAACCGTGATAGGTGGATAAATGCATTCATTTCATTTTCATTATAGCTAGTTTCAATTTCAAATCGATCCTAAGAATGGGAAAATGAAAACGTCAAACAGATCCCACTTTTGATTATTGATTTGATCATTTTTTCGAAACTGGATGGACTAGACAAGTTGACTTTAGAATCTATTTTGGAATCTATATAGAGTATATATACGCGCGTTGCGTATATTCAACACCCAAGAAGGGAGGTAAATTCACATGTTTAACTTGTTCAAGTGGCTCATAGTAGCAGCGGCTGGCACGAAAGGGGTTTTGTGGTTATTCTTTTGGTGGTTCGTACCAAAGAAACCGCCCGGCAAGCCACCGAATCCGCCTGCAGAATTCCGAGAAGTGGACCAAGTCAAAAGAAAGTGGCCTACTCCGCCAGCCAGAGTTAACCTTATAAAATGGATGGAAGGATCCGAAGTCGAGACAGAATTGGTGGAAGGATCATCATCATCCACTGTCGACCAACCACAAGTAGGGGAAAATAATGTGTTCGCGGTTGAAGCATCTGCTGCGGAATGTAGGGACTTAGAAACCATTGGAGATCCAATTCACCTTAGCGCTTTGACTTCGTCTCCGATATTGGCCGAGGCGTCAGCCACTGCCGAACAAGGCCAATCCGAAATAGAAGCGAAGAATGAGAAAGACCGAGACGGTCGAGCTGCTGTATTGGCGGCAACAACGATCTGTATTCGTTGAAGTCCAATACTACTTGTCAGAACGAGATCGGATCTTAAGACTCGAATCTCGCCTAGCGAAGCACCGAGAGCAGAGTTCCAGCGAAGAGACAGTACAAAAAATCCGCACTTCGTTGAGTAGGAACAAGCAAAAAACAAAAGAGTTAGAGGGACAGCTTTTCCTCTTAGCGGAAGAACTATTAAAATTGGAAGAGGACCATCGTCCAAGCAAAGGCAAGAGAAGAGAGCGCTTATGCGAGGAATGCAACATTAGACGAATCGCTTGCCCGCGTATCGCAAGAGATTGCCGACTTGGAAAGGCGGAATCCGCACTTCAACCCAAGGTCAAAGGCCAAAACTGCGTCTAGAGGTAGATTGAGGGGAAGTTCTTCCGGAGCTCCGAGGAATCCTGATATCGGTGCGCGTCCTGTTCCCGGCCCTTCCGGTTCAGGAACCGGGCGGCTCATTGACGAAGAAGGCGGATCCAGCGCTGCGGGGCAGCATAAGATCCGCCCAGACTAGTCTATTTCATAATTTCATAGATCTATCATAGATCTATGAAAGGGGTAGTCAACCCATAGGAATTGTTCATTCTATTTCAAAAAAGGGCTATTTAAGGAACTTCGGGTTAATTAAACGAATTAAAATGAATGAAAAAGTAGGTAAAGAGGGGGCTGTCCGCTCCTTTTAGCATTTTTTCGTTCTTATTTTCCCTTTTCTTAGCTTTCGACTTTAATCCAATGCATTACAGTTACAGACGAATAATCCTTCAACCGGATTACCCCTTATTGAGATGAATATTCAATTTGAATATTTAATCTTTTATTGAATATTGAATTGAAAGATGAAAATTTGGAGATAGCATGAAACCTATTTCTGGGATTGCGCTTAAACGAATTATCCGTTATATTTGTGATAGCAGTAAAAAAAAAGGATCATTATAAAATAAAACTATACCGACGGTTTAAACGACACCAACACCCATCCAACAGTCTAGGGTTCTATATATTTCTATATACATATAGTTCTATATATATAGAAATCTAGTAAGAATTCTCAGGACTGTCTTATTCTATAATATACTTAATCTTAATATTCTTTTTTTTCTTAAGACAATCCAGGACGGAGGTATTCTAGTACATGTTCAAACTCGCTATTCGAGTATGGATATTCTTTATTTTCTGGTATAAGGGTTCTATTGAAAAATACAATTTAAAAACAGGTTTCTATCAGTTTCTTCTAGGGTGGGCAAAATTTCTCTGGAGAATTTTCTGGTGGGGTTCCTTGAGTAGTATAGTTTTCTTGGGGTGTCGGTGTGTGCCAATCCCGCGAGCTTATTGGAATCGGACGTACACAAAAGCAGATCTCTGGGTTCGGTTCGGAATTTTGATATTGCTGAAGAAATTCAGCGGCTCGATTTGGAAATCAAAAGAAAAAGCTTGCGGGCGGCCAAAGCATGGTTACTCTTAGGTGAAGCACCTCGCCTGTTAAACGCCGGCGAACTCTTGTTAAGAGGCCAAATGGTAGAGTCGGAGGATTCAAAGCACCTAAATGCATTACTCCTCCCGGAAGATATTCTCGCAGCGGAATTATACGAAGAAGAGTCTATATTAATATTAACCGTGGAACTCTCCTTTTTGGAAGAAAAGCGCACCCGATTAGTCGAGGCACAGAAAGATGTTGCTAGTCGCCAGGTGTCCTTCCAAAAGGAAAGTAGAAATTCTCCCAACCAGCGCCTCCACGAGGACCAGACCGCCCCTCCTTACGGTTCAGGCAATCGACTGAATTACGTAGACAACAACCAGCGCCTCCGGACCGCCAAGCGACTGATTGCGCCCGTAGACGCAAGGGATTTACAGCCTGTCCACCTGGCCTACTCTAATGAATTTCATAGATCTATGAAAGGGGTAGTCAACCCACTGGAATTGTTCATTCTATTTAAAAAAGGGCTATTTATTTAAGGAACTTCGGGTTAATTAAACGAACTAAAATGAATGAAAAAGTAGGTAAAGAGTGGGCTGTCCTCTCCTCTGTGAGTATTTTAGCATTTTTTCGTTCTTATTCTCCCTTTTCTTAGCTTTCTAATTTACCTAGATACTAAAGAATCTAGGTAGATTCTTTAGGTAAGGGGCAAATCTTTTTGGTTTTCTGCCATTTTGGTGGTTGCAACCTTCATATTAGCATCTTGACAATAGTAGATTTGCGTGATATGATTATATCGTGTATAAATATAATATATCTGTTTATCCACGATCCATAAGGTTGGTTTTTACTTGCCGTCATGCAAATGATGGGTTCCTTGGATTCGCTGTGCCACAAGAGGTCTCGGGGAAGAAAGTGGATTTATGGATGGAATCAAATATGCAGTATTTACAGAAAAAAGTGTTCGGTTATTGGTGGGGAAGAATCCATATATTTCTAATGTCGAATCAGGATCAACTAGGACAGAAATAAAGCATTGGGTCGAACTCTTCTTTGGTGTTAAGGTAATACCTATGAATAGTCATCGGCTCCCGGGAAAGGGTCGAAGAATGGGACCTATTATGGGACATACAATGCATTACAGACGTATGATCAGTGTCAACCGAGGGTATTTTATTCCGCCCCTTTTAAAATACGCAAAATATTTTGTATTTTGCAATTATAAATAAAGGAGTTTCAAAATAACTAAGCTAATGACTAAGCTATTGGCTAATATCTTTCACGGTCTCGTAACCATGTTTGAGAGCATGGCGATATCTTGGACTTTGTTAAATGCTGTGACGTGGATGGTCGGGTGGTTGTTCTGCCCGACACCTAAAGCTTCTTCAAATCCGCCGCGTCCACCCGCGGAAGTGCGGGAGATTTCGAGTGTAATGGAAGATGAAAATACAGATGTAGCCGCAAGGCCACCGGACAGCTATTCGGGGGGCGTCGCCCAGATTCAGATTGGCGAGTCAAGTTCGCTTCCGGCAATGCCGGAGGGGGCGTTGCAACAGTATTACGCTAAGGTGCAACAGTATTACGCTGAGGTAGCGATACGTCGTCAAATCAGTGCCAAGAGTGACCTGGTAATCGCAAACCAGAACCAGTGCGTAGAATTACAAAACAAACTCATGTACTTGGATAAACAACGAACTTTCCTCCTTAAAGCCGGGGGAGCGACCAAGGGCTGCAGTGAGAAGCTTTGGTGCGTATCTAGACAATCTACCTCTCCAAATAAAATGAAACAAAAGGAGGAGATTCGCCGCTTACGCGAAGATCTTCCGGTCTTAAAAAAAATCGGGAGAAGTAGATTCTCTAGGTAAGGGACAAATCTTTTTGGTTTTATTCCATTTTGGTGGTTGCAACCTTCATATTGGCATGTTGACAATAAATAGTGGATTAGCGGGGTATGATTTTATCATGGATAAATAGATCTATTTTCCATGAGCCAAAACGGAAAGAGGTCTATCTATTTCTATAAAATAGATAGATAATAACCAAAAAAATCTCTTTTGATCTGAGACAGATCGAAAAGAGAAACAAACATTCAATCAATCACACACAGGATCCATAAAATTCGAAATTATGGAATTCACCGGGTTATGATATTTCAACCTTACTATCATTAACCATTTTCATTCTCTAGGGAGCTTCGGCTCAAGAGTGCAAAAAATGACCATGTTGAAAACTCTGTTATCTCTCTTTCTTAGAGGGGTCGTCTTGTGTTGGATTTCTTTTGGGTTTTTTTCTTCCCGAAAGATTCTTCGAATCCGCCGCGTCCTGCAGCGATGGGTTCTGGATCTTCCTCCTCAGATGTAGGAGGGTGAGATGGAAGAGGGTGAACTCCCGGAGACTGAACTTGAGGAGACTGAACTCGAGGAGATAGATCTGGAAATCAAAACTAAGACTGACCAAGTGTCAGCAAAACAATTCGAATTCATAGAACTATCTACCAAACTACACAAAGGATATACCCTGCTAAACGCACGACTTTCCGCCTTAAAGCAGGGCGAGCGCCCGAGCGATTTAGTGAAAAGAATGGATGACTATTTCCATCTTACTCGAAGAAATTTCCGTCTTAGAAAAAGAGAAGGCCGAGTTACTAGAGAGGGCCCAGAAGGCTGCCCTCCGCAGGAGCAGTCAAATTCCGGGGGTTACGTTGAGCCAAAGGTCAATCACCCTGCGGCTCCACAAGGAAGCCTAAAAAGGCCTTTACCCACTTTTTCATTCATTGAGGTTTTCGAATTCCCCCTAAATACTTACACTTCCGTTTCCTTAATTGCATAATATTTCTATATATATTTCTAATTCACGCGATTCCCGGGTCGAACTCCGATTACCCGGTGAATTTGAATTCCATAATTTCGAAATTTATGGATCCTGCCTGAAATTTGTAGTTTATTTCTCGAAAGATTTGCCCCTTAGCTTTCGAATCGACCTAGAGTCTTTAGTATCTCGTTAAATTCGAAAGCTAAGAAAAGGGAGAATAAGAACGAAAAAATGCTAAAATCGATAATCAAAAGTTTGATCTGTTTTACCGAGAAAGTCTACAGTTAGAATCCGCATAGCCCTAATTTTTAATGAAAATGAATAAAAAAAAAATACTCACAGAGGACAGCCCTAGCCCCTCTTTTCATAGATCTATAAAATCAGTTTTCTTGTTCTTCTTGGAGCTTCACTTTTGCCTCTTCCAAAAGGGCAATCTTGAAGTACAAGCGGGGAATTTCTTTTGAGTCGATTACACGTTTATGTGTGCGTATCGTCGTGTCCAAGCGGACTCTCATCCTTTCTTTCTTTTGAAGTAGCGGGCCCTCTCCGGCCGAATAAGGCCCCCAATACCCACGTTACAACCTGGAACACCTTCCAAACTAGTGCCACCTTCTTAAACATGGTTACCAGACCTTGAACTTGAAAGAGATTCGCTAGAATCTTTTTAATAAAGATTCGCATAAGCTAAGACTTAGTTCTTGAGAATTGGTTTAGATCGATCCTAACCGGTGAATCCCATAATAGATTCGATTAATAGATTCGATGGCGAATTTTATGGATCCTTTGGATAGATGACTAGTCAGCTATCAATCACATTATACCCGGACAAGCCACTTTTGTCAACTATTTTCAAAATGACAATATGAAGGTTGCAACCACCAAAATGGAAGGTTGCAACCACCAAATACCCGTTAATAAAAAAAAAAAGACTCACAGAGCACAGCCCAAGCCTCCGCTTCTTTTTCGGCTAAGAGAGCTTTGTTGAACTCTAAAGCCTCTTCCCTTCTTCGCCCGGCGCAATCACGGAACCGGAAGTCCCGTCAGGCTCGGGGAGCCGCCGGGTGATCGAACTTGAGACCTCGGGCCGGCGGGCCGGAGTTCTACCTCCCAAGTTATTGACTGCCATCCCTGGGATCCCGGATTTCAGCTTCTTTTTTTTTTAAGACCTTTTCTTTTTTTTTTAAGACCTTGATATCTTCGCGTAAGCGAAGAATCTCGTTCTCTTTTAATTCTATTTGGGGATCGAGGGTGGATAGATACGCACGATAGCTTTCCAATGTAGCCGGCGGTCGCTCACCCCGCCGCTTTAAAGAGGAAAGCTCCTTGGTTAGCCAGATACGCCCGGAAACTTTTTCCCGTCGTATTTTTATGCATTGGATCTGCGTTGCGATCAAAAGGTCGTTGGCTGCGATCAAAAGGTCGTTCTGGGTATTGAGCTGACGAAGTATGGATATCTTAGTATCATAATAATGTTCCAACTTAGCGTGAGACTCTGGGAACGACCCCTCCAGCGATGTCGGAGACGAAGTCGAATCGCCCGGGTCGACTGTGGCTGGATCTGTCCTTTCTTCTCTGTCTCGTGAGAATTCTCTGAATTCCGCAACTGCGGGAGGCATATCTAACGGAGCCTTAGGTTTCGGGGAGAATAACAACCCTAAAATCCCAGACACAACCTTGGTGATCATAAAGCCTTCAACCAAACGTTGCCCAAGTGCCCTCAACCGTGTGATGAGATTGAGAGGTTTCACGAGTGCCATCAACTGTGTCACGATCTGGCGCATAACAGAATTCTCCGAGCCGCAGCTCTCTTTTTGATTTTCAAAAATGGTTAATAATACACAGGTACCAATCAGTACGAATTCTTCTTTCTTCGGATATTGTATGTTGTAAAAAAGGTTCCCCTAAAGAAGAACCTATCCCATTTTTTACCTAGGAATATTTATTCTATGCGAGGGACGCGTATCTCTATTGTATGTTATCAAGGAAGTATCATCTAGGGAATAAATAGAATAAAATAAAACGAATAATCCGAACAATACATGTCTTTCACATCCAACTCTAAACAATGAGTAACCTCTTCATTTTTGAATGGCGGTTCCAAAGAAACGTACTTCTCTGTCAAAAAAGCGTATTCGTAAAAATATTTGGAAAAGAAAGGGGTATTGGGCAGCGAGAAAAGCATTTTCATTAGCGAAATCTCTTTTTACCGGGAATTCGAAAGGCTTTTGTGGGAGCAAAGAGAAGTCTACCAGGAAGCCTAAAGGCTTTGGTACGAGCAAAGAAAAGTATACCCGGAATCCTAAAGGCTTTGGTACGAGCAAAGAAAAGTATACCGGGAATGCGAAATTTTATACGAGAAAAAAAAATAACCAAGTCTTGGAAGAATCTGAATCAATATGACTCTCTGAATTGTCATTTCTAAAATGAAGGATTCCCATTAACTCATATTTTTCTTTTCAACGGATCAATACGAGACGGGACTGGTTAGTGCCGTATGCAGAATAAGAAGTCCTCCGCTTACTGTATTTTCAATTTTTTGACGAAGTAGTGAAGGACAAGATACAAAGTTTTAGCTTTCTTTATAGTAGGTTTTTCTAATTTTTCTAATTTGTGAGATGGGGGTTGTCATTTTCCTCATCGATTCACTTTTCATAATACACTAACTAAAAGAAAAGTCTTCTTTTTCCTTTAGGAAGGATTTTTTTTGATTATGTATTCCTAATATGTAGTCCAAATTAAGGGTCCTATATTTGGGCTGTGGAATCCATCAAGATCTATATCTATATATAGATCTTGAGAGCTTTCTTTTCTTTAGAAATATAGACTTTTTTTTGAAGTACGCTAAAATTCCGATAAAGATTGAAACCTTTTAGTTCTATGCCTGGATAGAGGACAGAACTATCTAGTTCCAACTGCTTCATTTCCATTCCAGGCGAAGTGAAACCAACGGAAAGCTCTTTGTGAAAGTGAAACCTAACACCCTACGATCCCACAATACTAATGATTGTTGAACGGTCAATTAGTAATTTGAACGAGTGTTTTTTCATTGATTGTCAGATTCCCTAAAAAAGATTTGATTGAATTGACTCCTTAGAATCTCGACGATTGAATATGGATAGGCTATTATGTTTTCGAGTAAGCCGCCATGGTGAAATCGGTAGACACGCTGCTCTTAGGAAGCAGTGCTAGAGCATCTCGGTTCGAGTCCGAGTGGCGGCATCTTGTAAAAGAGATACAATAAGTCCTATAATGAATGGAATTCCTCATTTCCATTCCAGTCTTGAAGGATCCCCCTTTTCTTTTTTATTTTAGGATTTTTTTTATGATATTCGCGACTTTAGAACATATATTCACTCACATTTCTTTTTCGATCGTTTCAATTGTAATTACGATTTATTTACTAACCTTATTATTAGTCTACGAAACGCTAGGACTCTATAATTCGTCAGAAAAAGGCATGATAGCTACCTTTTTCTGTATAACAGGATTGTTAGTTACTCGTTGGATTTCTTCGGGACATTTCCCCTTAAGTGATTTATATGAATCATTAATGTTTCTTTCGTGGGGTTTTTCCATTATTCATATGGTTCCACATTTTAGGAACCAAAAAACCCATTTAAGCGCAATAACCGCGCCAAGTACTATTTTGACTCAAGGCTTTGTTACTTCAGGTTTTTTAGCGGAAATGCATCAATCCACAATATTAGTACCTGCTCTCCAATCTCAGTGGTTAATGATGCACGTAAGTATGATGGTATTGAGCTATGCAGCTCTTTTATGCGGCTCGTTATTCTCAGTAGCGCTTCTAGTCATTACATTTCGAACACGCATAGATATTTTTGGCAAAAGAAATCATTTATTAATATTAACAGGGTCATTTGTTTTTGAGGAGAGCCAATACGCAAATAAAAGAGGCAGTGTTTTACGAAACACTTTTTTTCTTTCATTTAGAAATTATTACATGTATCAGTTGATTCAGCAATTGGATCGTTGGAGTTATCGTGTCATTAGTCTAGGGTTTCTCTTTTTAACCATAGGTATTCTTTCGGGCGCGGTATGGGCTAATGAGGCATGGGGGTCATATTGGAATTGGGACCCCAAGGAAACTTGGGCATTTATTACTTGGACCCTATTTGCAATTTATTTACATATGAGAACAAATCAAAATTTTCAAGGCACGAATTCTGCAATTCTGGCTTCTCTTGGATTTCTTATAATTTGGATATGTTATTTTGGGGTCAATCTATTAGGAATAGGATTACATAGTTATGGCTCATTCACATTAACTTCGAATTGAAGAAGCGACCCAATCCACAGGAACATAGTCTGAAGTTTGTGTGAGTTTTTGAGAACTAACTATTTGAATCACTACTGGATTCAAATGGTTCTCAAAAACTCCAAACGTATCTGATTCGAATGGACTTCATTTTCTTTTTCCTTAAGATAAGGAAAAAGAAGACTTATTTTTTTTCATTGTCCAGCGAATGGTTTTCGAAATCATAGCATTATTTTCTATCTTATTCATGAAAACTATCTTATCTATAAAAGTAATTAGATAGGATAGCTTCTACCTTGTCAACGGATAGTGAGAGAAGTAAATCCGGATAAATACCAATCCCTATTACGGGTAGAAAGATACAGATCGAAACAAAAAGTTCTCGTGGTCCAGAATCCAAAAAAGAAGAGTTTGGGGCAGGAAATTGCTTGTATCCATAGAACATCTGGCGTGACATAGATAATGAATAAATAGGAGTTAATATCATTCCAATTGCCATTCCAAAAGTAATGAGTATTTTTGGCATTAAAAGAGATTTTGGACTGGTAATTATTCCAAAAAATACTACCAATTCGGCAACAAAACCACTCATTCCCGGCAATGCAAGAGAAGCCATCGAGAAGCTACTGAACATTGTAAATATTTTAGGCATTGGGATAGCTATTCCGCCCATTTCGTCGAGATAAACAAGACGTATTCTATCGTAACTCGTTCCTGCCAAGAAAAAAAGCGCACCACCAATAAATCCGTGAGAAATGATTTGTAAAATAGCTCCATTCAGTCCTGTATCGGTTATAGAACCAATTCCTATAATTGTAAAACCCATATGAGATACAGAAGAATAGGCTATTTTCTTTTTTAAATTGCGTTGGCCAGGAGATGTTGAAGCTGCATAGATTATTTGAACTGTACCTATTATCATCAACCATGGAGAAAATATAGAATGAGCGTGGGGTAAGAATTCCATATTGAGCCGAACCAATCCATACGCTCCCATTTTTAATAAGATTCCGGCTAGAAGCATACACGTACTGTAATGTGCCTCCCCATGGGTATCTGGTAACCATGTATGTAGGGGTATAATCGGTGATTTGACAGCATAAGTAATAAGAAATCCAAAATAGAATATTATTTCCAATGCCACCGGATACGATTGATTCGCTGAGGTTTCAAAATGTAAGGTTGCTTCGTTGGAACCATAGAAAACCATGCCCAGAACTCCCATTAATAGAAAAATGGAACCCCCCGCAGTGTACAAAAGAAACTTTGTAGCTGAGTACAAACGTTTCTTTCCTCCCCACATGGATAGAAGTAAGTAAACAGGAATTAATTCGAACTCCCACATGATAAAAAAAAGTAAAAGATCTCGAGAAGAAAATGATCCTATTTGGCCGCTGTACATTGCTAAAATCAGGAAATGGAACAATCGTGAATCCCGAGTCACTGGCCGAGCCGCTAAAGTCGCTAAAGTAGTGATGAATCCCGTCAGTAAAACGGGTCCTATGGAAATTCCATCGATTCCGAGTCTCCAGTGAAAATCCAAAAAATGGATCCATCTAGAATCCTGTTCTAATTGGATTAAGGGATCGTCAAATTGGAAATGATAACAGAATGCATAGGTCGTTAGAAGTAGTTCTATTGTGCATATAGAGAGAGTATACCACCTAATCATCTTATTTCCCCTATGAGGAAAAAAGAAAATGGAAGAACCCGTGGATATCGGCAAAATCACAATTATTGTTAACCAAGGAAAAGAATTCGTGGTAAAGACAAGATACACTTTGACCAAAAAACCCGTGCTCGAAATAATCTTTTTGATTAAGTACGGGTTTTTGTCGGTAAGGAGAAAAAAATGGGTTCAAGTAGAGTTTTCTAGAACGTATCAATAAGCTAGCCCCATGCTTCGCGTTGTCTCATGCCATAAATAAACCCGGACACTCAAAAAATCTGTTGGACAAGCGGATTCACACCTCTTACAACCTACACAGTCTTCTGTTCTTGGGGCAGAAGCAATTTGCTTAGCTTTACATCCGTCCCAAGGTATCATTTCTAATACATCTGTGGGGCAGGCTCGCACACATTGAGTACACCCTATACATGTATCATAAATCTTTACTGAGTGTGACATGGTATCTATCCACTTTTTGAACGTCATAAATTTTCGATCTAGTAAAATCATAAAGGAATCATATATAGTAGACACCAGACGAATCGAGGGTTTACCAGAATCGATTTCGAATCAATCTACTTCGGGATCTGCTCATGATAGCGGTCCAAGATACTTTGATTTATTACGTTTTAGCAAACATGGGCCGATGTTTGTTTCTATCGTACATACCAATTTGAATTGGTGAATATTCTATTCAGTATTTATATGATTACCGCTATTTCGTCAGCAAGTTCGATTGATTGATACGAGTGGATTTTCTGTTACGATGAATTGATGAAACAATAGCAGGTCCAATAGCGGCTTCAGCGCCTGCAATAGCTATCACAAAAATAGCGAAAATGTCTCCTTTTAATTGGCGACTATCAAAGAAATCAGAAAATGTTACGAAATTCAAATTAACCGCATTCAGTATAAGCTCAAGACACATAAGTGCTCTAACCATATTTCGACTTGTGATCAATCCATAAATACCGATAGAAAATAAATAGGCACTCAAGACAAGTTCATGTTCAAGCATCATTGACCAACCCCTCATCAATCTGGATTTATTTGCTTTCAATAGGAACAAAAACTCCACCTTAATCCATTTTATTGACTAGAATCTCACAAGTGCAGAACAAAGGAAGGTATTGGTACTAGAATAGATTGAACTAAAACCATTTCCATTTTATACATGAAAAATAGAAAAATGGAATTGAAGTGAAGGAAAATGGGTGTGATAAGAAGGAAGTCTTTTGAGAGGACAGAACTCTTTCATTCGAAGTCTTTCTTTTTATTACTGACGGGCCATAACAATTGCACCTATCAAGGCAACTAAAAGAATTATAGAAATGAGTTCAAAGGGAAGAAAAAAATCTGTTGATAAATGAGTCCCAATTTGTTGACCATTATTTAAAAAATCCTGCTCTAAAATCTGGTTTGATCTTGTAGTCCAAATAATACCGTACCATGAAGTATCTGGGACAGTAGTAATTAGTGAAACAAAAAGACTTGTACAAACCAGGGAAGTTACTCCTTCTCCAACGGTCCAAAGACCGAAATCCTTGTAATAGTCTGAGTCATTCATGAACATCACAGCGAATACGATTAACACATTTATGGCCCCCACGTAAATAAGGAGCTGTGCAGCAGCTACAAAATGGGAATTCGATGGAATATGGAATAGGGATATACAAACCAGAACCAACCCCAAGGAAAAGGCAGAAAAAATGGGATTGGTAAGTAATACCACTCCCAGACCTCCTAATAGAAGAACCGATCCCAAAAATACTAAAAGAAAATCATGTATTGGTCCAGTGAAATCCATTATATGTCAAATAATAGAGAAATAAGCTTAAATGTTTCATGATCTTTTTGACCAGACCGGGAAAAAATAGGTTACCCGACTCTTTTTAGGATATGCTCTGAATGGAATCCAATCCTAGATTGGGGGTTGATAGAGAAATTATATATAATAGTTTAAATTTAGAGAGATGTAGATTTCGAAAAATCACGGATAATGTATTTTTGCAAGACAAGACATGATTCTGAGCAATGAATCTGAAATCAATAGCTAGGACTTTTACTTATTCGACGTTGACGAGCAAAATGGAAGATTTGCTCCTTTAGTAATAGTAATCGGAAATTGGAGTAATTGGTAATCGAATCAAGCGGTTTACCCAGTTTTTATTTGATTTGAGTCGAAGTCATAATGGTTCGAATTATGGAATTTCCAATTACTGACATTGGTAACCGACCCAAGGCAATTTGATTATAATTTAATTCGTGACGATTATAAGTAGAAAGTTCATATTCCTCAGTCATTGATAAACAATTTGTTGGACAATACTCGACACAATTACCACAAAATATACATATTCCGAAATCAATACTATAATTAAGTAATCGTTTCTTTCGAATGTCCGAGTCCAATCTCCAATCAATAATGGGTAGATCTATAGGGCATACACGAACACATACTTCACAAGCAATGCATTTATCAAATTCAAAGTGGATTCGACCGCGGAAACGCTCTGCTGGAATCCATTTTTGATAGGGATAGTGAATCGTTACAGGTAAACGACTTGTGTGAGATAAGGTAATTATGAAACTTTGGCCGATATACCTTGCAGCTCTTACAGCTTGGTGACCATAATTCATGAACCCAGTTATCATAGGAAGCATATCGTGAATTTCTATGAATAATTGAAATTTTCTTTCTCGTGTTTTTCTTTCTCGTGTTTGAGAAAACTTATGAAGACTTCTTACAATGCGGTACCGTTTGTCTGAGTTTTTTAAAGTACTTTAGATATTTTTAGTCTGTACTTTTTATTCTGTACTAGACTGGAGGGTCCGGGGTAATGTATATAATCTATATTATAATTATATCAGATAATTTATACCTATATTATCTATGAAAAAAACTTCTGGCAACTGTGGAAAAAACATTCTAAAAATAGAACGACAGACGTGGCAGAGTCTATTCGACTTTCTCAAGTACTTGAAATTTCTAGGATTCGTTTCCGAAAAAAGGTTTTATTCGCCCGAAGTAGGAAAATTGCTCCTCGAGCTTTTTGTTCGATTCTTAGGATTGGTAGAGATACTTATCGAAATTTATATTTTTTTCATCTCATTACCTGCTTTATTAGATTCTTGACGTGGTTAATTAAATTTTTCATTTGGTTGATTCGTGGGAGTTTATGCCCCCAAGTTATTATTTTTTTCGGCTCCCCTTTTCTAGCTATTTGAATTTTTTTTTTACTAAATTTTGGTCACAGGGTCACAGATGGAATTTCTCTAATAAAAGTAAATGAAAGTGGTAGAGAAGACAAGAAAAATAAAATATTACATCAAATGCATTTTTATTATTATTTTTATTATTTTATTAGATAATATGTATTTAGTAGATAAAATATATATATAATAGAAATATTATGTGATTGAGGAAACAGAAGTGTAAGTCTTTAGGGGGAATTCTCAGGACTGTCTTATTCTATATATTTCCATAGTAAAAGGAAAAAGGTTTCCATCGTCAAAAGTCAAAAGAAAATCCAAAGGGAGGTGGTTTGGATGGTTAAATTGTTTCGACTAAGTAGTCTAGTCCGTTTATGTATGCAGATAAGCAATTCAGTCGTTGTGTCCGGACTTTATTATGGATTTCTGACCGCAGGGACCATAGGGCCCTCGTATCTCTTGCTTCTCCGAGTTCGGGTTATGGAAGAAGGAAGCGAGAAGGATGTATCATCAATAACTGGATTTCTGATGGGGCAGCTCATCATGTTCATATCAATCTATTACGCACCTCTCTATCTAGCATTAGGGAGACCTCATACAATAACTATCTTAGGTCTACTCTATCTTTTAGTTTATTTCTTTTGGCGCAATGAGAAAGAGTTTTTTGATTCGGGAGCTACTACCCGAAATGCAATGCGTAATTTAGTCACTCAATATGTATTCCTTACTAATCTCTTTTTTCCACTATTCAACCATTTCGTTTTGCCGAGTTCGACCTTACCCCGATTAATCAGTATTTATATGTTTCGATGCAACAACAAGATGTTATTTTTAGCAACTAGTTTTGTTGGTTGGTTCATTGGTCACATTTTATGCCTGAAAGGGTTTGAATTGGTAGTGTTATGGATACGGCAAAATCGTTTTATTAGATTGAATAGGTACTATGCGGCAGAGTTTCGAAATTCTCTGGAGCGAATCTTTACCATTCTAGTATTTATATCCTGTGTCTACTATTTAGACAGAATTCCATCACCTATTAGGACTATTGACTATGGGGATAAGAAAAAGAAACAAAAAAACACCTCGGCAACAGTAGAAAGGAGGCAAAGTGCGGAAGAAACAGGTGTAGAAATAGAAACAACTTCCAAACATGGGCAAGAAGGAGTCGCCACGGCAGACCTTTCCCTTTTTTCGGAAGATTCGGACAACCTAGATGAAAAACGGAAAGAAAAGAAAAATTTCTTCTATTTCTGTTCAGAAATGCCTCTTGTGACTTTGCTTTTCGACTATAAGGGATGGAATCGACCATTGCGATATATAAAAACTGGTGGATTTAAAAAGGCTTTAAGAAATGAAATGTCAGACTATTTTTTTTATACATGCCGAAGTGATGGAAAACAAAGAATTTCTTTTACATATCCACCAAGTTTGTCAACCTTTTTTGAAATGATAGAAAGAAAAGGGTTTTTGTACACACCAGAAACACTCCCCTCTGATGAACTGTATAATCATTGGATTTATACCAATGAACAAAAAAGAAATAGCCTGAGCAACGAACTTTTCCATCGAATTGACGCTCTAGAAAGGGGGTTTCTTGATCTGGATGTACTTGCAAAAAGGACTCGATTATGTAATGATGAGACTGCACAAAAATGCTTGCCTAAAAGGTATGATTCTTTTTTGAATGGACCCTCTCGCGGAACAACCCCAAAATTACCCGTAAGCGTTAAAAAGGAAAATTCTTCTTTAATTACTCCTAAAGGGGATTCAGTGTGGATAAACAAGTTTCATGGTACCCTTTTCGCTGATTACCAAGAATTTGAACAAAAACTAGCTAGATTTGAGGAAAAATCAGTATTGTCAGACCAAGGAAAAATAAATTCGGAAAATCCAGTGCAATATTTCTTCGGTACAAATACAATTGAACCAAAGGATCAAACAATTCAAAAAAACACAAAGGAAGGATTTGACCTAAACGAAATTGGGAAAATGGTTCCTCGGTGGATATACCAATTGCTCGACTTTGATTCAAAGGAACTAGACCCGCAGGACGAACACCCAGACTGGTCTCAAGTTATTTCAAGAAACTTCAAAACTATATTCCTGTTGGATTGGAAGGATTTTTATACGAAGCGGGGGAAGGCGGAGGAGTATGATGATGAGGATAAGGATACTGAGGAGATTTTAATGCGGTATGAGAAACAGTCAGATTTTAATCGCGATTTAATCAAAGGATCCGTACGCGCTCAAAGACGTAAAACAGTTATTTGGAAACTATTTCAAACAAATCTGCATTCTCCACTTTTTTTGGACAGAATAGACACAATTTTCTCTCCAATACTGAAAATTCTGAATCCACTCTTCGTTAGGAATCCAATGTTTAGGATCTTTAGGAATTGGATAGGAAAAGGCGTGAAAGTGACAATTGGGGATTACGAGGAAGACGAATCACAAGAAGGGGAGGACGAGGCACAAGAAGGGGAGGACGGGGTCGAGACCGAGGCAGAAAAAAGGGAGCACGCGGAGGAGGAGCGACTAGAAATAGCAGAACTGTGGGATAGGACTCCGAATGGGCACGCAATAAGGGATTTTCTGTTACTAGCCCACTCAATTCTTAGAAAATATATTTTATTACCCTCATTGATTATAGCCAAAAACTTTAGCCTTTTGTTTTTATTTCCATTTCAATTCCCCCCAAAATTATCCGGGTGGTACAAAGATTGGGACGAAGATTGGAAGGCGTGGGGCAGAGAAATTCATGTTAACTGTACGCACAATGGCGTTACAATATCCGAAACAGAATTTCCGCAAAACTGGTTAACAGACGGTATGCAGATAAAAATTCTCTTCCCTTTCCGTTTTCGGTACAGTTTTCACCTACGACCCCATCCTAAACGGAAAGATCCAATGCAAAAGAAAAGAAAAAAAGTAAAATCTTCTTTTTTAACAACCGGGGGAATGGAAACGGAATCGCCTTATGGTGCTCCCCGAAACGAACCTCATCCTCTTGAACCTATTTATAAAGAATTTGAAAAAGGAATTAGAGAAGCGACAAAGAAATGTTTTCAATTGTTAAAAAAAAAAAAAGCAAAATGGATTCTAGATCTGTTTATCAAAATCAAACAACTTGAAAAAGGAAATCTAAATAAAAAATTTGGAGTAAGGGAAGGCTATGAATTGAGTGAAACTCAAAATGATAAAAATTTTCTAATAAGGAATCAGATGTTTGATCAATCGTCTAGTCGAATTCAATCTATGGATTGGACAAAATCTTCACTTACAGAAGAAAAAATAAAGGATCTGTCCGATAGGATAAGTACAATCAGAAATCAAATTGAAAAAATAACAAATGACAAGAAAACAAAATTTCTAATACCTGATATAAATATTAGTCCTAGCAAGGCGAGTTTTGCCGAGAAAAGATTAGATTCGTCAAAAAACCTTTGGCAAATAGTAAAAAGAAGAAGTGTGCGATTAATAAGGAAAGGGCGCGTTTTGTTGGTATTTTTCAGTGAAAGGATTTTCTCTCAAATTCTTATTCATATTTCGAGTGAGATTGTAGAAATGTACCTTGAATTGCTTCAATTAAAAAAAATAATTATTGATACATACCGTTACTTTAACAGTTACTTTAAGCTAACAAATCACGAAGGAATTGAGGAAAATACAATTCATTGGATTTCGACTATAAAAAATAAGTTTTATAATATTGCTGATAAAAATTCAAAGAATTTTTGTGGGATAGTTTCCTTGTCACAAGCATATGTATTTTACAAATTATCACAAATCCCAGGTATTTACAAATATCCTTTGAAATCCGTCCTTCAATCATCCCGAACATCTGTTTTTCTTAAAGAGAGAATAAAGAATTTTTTTGTAACACAAGGAATATTTCATTTCGAATCAACGCATAAAGAACATGGAAATGCAGAAATGACTGCATGGAAAAACTGGTTAAGCAGGCACTATCAATATGATTTATCGCAGACTAGATTGTCTAAATTTATGTCGCAAAAGTGGCGAAATCGGGTCAATCAAAGTTGTAAGGTTCAAGATATAGAGTTACCAAGTTTGGATTCATATGAAAAAAACCAATTAATTGTTTTTGAGAAACAAAAACAAAAAGCAGCGTCATTATCGGTTAAAACAAAAACAGAGAAATTAAAAAAACATTACAAATATGATCTTTTATCACATAAATATATTAATTATGAAGAAAGGAAGGATTTTTCGATTTATGGATTGCCGTTACAAGGAAACGAAGGTCGAGGGATTCCCTCTAAGTATATCACGTATAAACCTGATTTTTTTTCTATCCGGAGATATATTAGAAAAAATCCGGATAGAAAATATTTGGATTGGCAAATCATCCGTTTTATAAAGACGAGACATATTGAGGCCTGGATCAATAAAAAAACTAAGATTGCAACTCATTATTTTCCAATAATTAATACACTTGATAAGAAAGATATTTTTTATCACGCGATTCAGAAACAATTCAACTTATCCCAAAACAAAAAGAAATTATCCCAAAACAAAAAGAAAAACAAGAATATAAAAAATACAAAAAACCATCCTTTTGACTGGATGGGAATGAATAAAGCAAGACTAACTCAAACTCAGCGCAGTAAGAAATCGATTTATGAAAAATATAGGATGAACCCATGGATCATACCAATCAAATTACTTCTTTTCGAATTTAAAAATAATCAAAATATTCGTGATAGTCGTGAACAAAAAAATACCAAAGAAAAAAAGGATCTTGAATTAGAGAATCAAAATAAAGAAGAAAAAAAGCAGCCTGACCAAGAGAATCCTAGATCGACGCGACCAAACCAAGGGAAGCCTAAATCAAATCAACCAAACCAAAGGAAGCCTAAATCAAATCAACCAAACCAAGGGAAGCCTAAATCAAATCAACCAAACCAAGGGAAGCCTAAATCAAATCAACCAAACCAAGGGAAGCCTAAATCAAATCAACCAAATCAACAACAAGATGTGAAACAAGAGTCTGGCAGATCAAACATTGAAAAAAAGAAAAAGCAAGGGAAGGAGAAGAAGAAGTGGAAACCGCCAACCGACTTAGACATCTTCCTGAAAACGAAAAGTTACGTCGGTTTTCAGTTGACATGGACCAATCTTTTTGAAGAAAATGTAATCACTGTTATCAATATCTGCAATTTCCTGCTTAGAATGAGAGATCCAAGGGAAATGGCTATATCCTTTTTTCGAAGAAAAGAAATGCCTCTGTCGATTCTAAAGTATTATAAACCTAAACTTACTTTGGAAAGGAAACCTGAACTTACTCTGGAAAGGAAACTTAAACCGACTCTAGAAAGTGAACCTGAACCTCCAATTCTATTTCCTAAAGCGCTAAAAAGTGGAGAAATACTAATCAAACTAGTCCGTTTGCCTAGAAAATGGGATGGTCCATTGATCCTGTATCAAACCATAGCTATTTCACTGATCCATAAGAATAAACACCCTTATAATATTAATAGAAAAACTAATCAAAAATGCCGAAAAAAAGAAAAACGAAATAATGTTGATAGGAATGATTTTTCTGAATTCATTACCAAAGAGGAAAAGATGGTTGGGAATAGAGAGGAAAATCGTTATGATTTGCTTGTTCCTGAAAACATTTCATCTCCTAGACGTCGTAGAGAATTGAGAATTCTAATTTGTTTAAATTCTGGGAAGGAAAATCAGGATGTTGTGGATAAAAAGATAGTATTTAACAACGTCAGGAACTTTGGTCCACTTTTTACTAATAGCAAGCATCTTGATATAGAGACAACTCAATTCATTAAATTAAAATTTTTTCTTTGGCCAAATTACCGATTAGAAGATTTAGCTTGTATGAATCGCTATTGGTTTGATACCAGTAATGGTAGCCGTTTCAGTATGTTAAGACTACAGATGTATCCACGCTTGAGAATTCGTTGATGCTAAACTTTCTATATTCTATATGGATCACCATACCTGGTATGATATAGGAATAGGGAGATCTAGGTCTTATGGTGGGCTGTTTTATATTCTGGTACATGATACTAATTTGATGACCTAAGATTTTTATGATCTTAGGTCAAAATTCTTTTTTTTTTCGGTTTTTGGATTTTGTGGGTGGAGAACGAGACATACTATGGAATCCAATTTTTAATTGGATTGAGGCTTAATTCCATTAACAGTATCTCAAATTCAAATGAATGTCATTCTTTTTATTGATTGGTAAAATCCATATCTGTAATCTGTAGAAACTTAAAACTACAAAGGGGGGAGGGAGAAGGACTCTTTTTATGGTAAAAAATACATTCATCTCAGTTATTTCGCAAGAAGAAAGCAAGGGGTCGGTTGAATTTCAAGTATTAAGTTTCACCAATAAACTAAAGAAAGTGACTTCACATTTAAAATTACACAAAAAAGACTATTTATCTCAGAGAGGTCTACAGAAAACTCTCGGAAAACGTCAACGGTTGCTAACGTATTTGTCAAATAAAAATAAAGTACGTTATAAAGAATTAATAGATCAGTTAGATATTCGGGAGTTAAAAACTCGTTAAGTTAAGTGATAAATTAATTGGAAGATCTCTTGTAGCATTATTTGATTTTTCAGAGCTTGGATTTTGATGACCTTTATTTCATTTTTAGCAATTCATAAAATACCGATCCTGACTCGGAGAAAAAGCGGATGAATGTACCGACTACAAAAAAAGATTTCATGATAGTCAATATGGGTCCTCACCACCCATCAATGCATGGGGTTCTTCGCCTCATCATTACTCTCGACGGTGAAAATGTTATTGATTGTGAACCTATATTAGGTTATTTACACAGAGGGATGGAAAAAATTGCGGAAAACCGAACAATTATACAATATCTCCCTTATGTAACACGTTGGGATTATTTAGCTACTATGTTTACAGAGGCAATAACAGTAAACGCCCCAGAACGTTTGGGAAATATTCAAGTACCTAAAAGAGCTAGCTATATTAGAGTCATTATGTTGGAATTGAGTCGCATAGCTTCTCATCTGTTATGGCTTGGCCCTTTTATGGCAGATATTGGTGCGCAGACGCCTTTCTTCTATATTTTCAGAGAGCGAGAATTGATATATGATCTATTCGAAGCTGCCACAGGTATGCGACTGATGCATAATTTTTTCCGTATAGGAGGAATTGCGGCTGATTTACCTCATGGTTGGGTAGGTAAATGCTTGGATTTCTGTGAATATTTTTTAACAGTAATTGCTGAATATCAAAAGCTTATTACACGGAATCCCATTTTTTTGGACCGAGTTGAAGGAGTGGGCATTGTTAGTGGGGAGGAAGCCATAAATTGGGGTTTATCTGGGCCAATGCTACGGGCTTCCGGACTCCAATGGGATCTGCGTAAAATTGATCATTATGAGTGTTACGACGAATTTGATTGGGAAGTACAATGGCAAAAAGAGGGAGATTCATTAGCCCGTTATTTCGTCCGAATCAGTGAAATGACAGAATCCATAAAAATAATTCAACAAGCTCTAGAAGGACTTCCGGGGGGGCCCTATGAGAATTTAGACGTCCGACGCTTTGGCAGAGAAAGGGATTCGAAGTGGAATGATTTTGACTATCGATTCATTAGTAAAAAACCTTCTCCGTCTTTTGAATTGTCGAAACAAGAGCTTTATATGAGAGTGGAGGCCCCAAAGGGAGAATTAGGAATTTTTATGATAGGGGATCAGAGTCTTTTTCCCTGGAGATGGAAAATCCGTCCACCGGGTTTTATCAATTTGCAAATTCTTCCTCAGCTAGTTAAAAGAATGAAATTGGCTGATATTATGACAATACTAGGTAGTATAGATCTCATTATGGGAGAAGTTGATCGTTGAAATGATAATTGATACGACGGAAGTCCAGGCTATTAATTCTTTTTCCCGATTGGAATCCTTAAAAGAGATGTCTGGGCTCACACGCTTCCTTGTCCCTATTTTTACTCCTCTATTTGGAATCACGCTAGGGATACTCATAATTGTGTGGTTAGAAAGAAAAATATCTGCAGGAGTACAACAACGTATTGGACCTGAATACGCAGGTCCTTTTGGAATTCTTCAAGCTCTAGCAGATGGGACAAAACTACTTTTCAAAGAGGATCTTCTCCCATCTAGAGGAGATATTCGTTTATTCAGTATCGGACCATCCATAGCAGTTATATCCATTTTACTAAGTTATTCAGTAATTCCTTTTAGCTATCGGCTTGTTCTAGCGAATCTCAATATAGGTGTTTTTTTATGGATTGCCATTTCAAGTATTGCTCCTTTTGGACTTCTTATGTCAGGATATGGTTCGAATAATAAATATTCTTTTTTAGGTGGTCTACGAGCTGCTGCTCAATCGATTAGTTATGAAATACCATTAACTTCGTGTGTTTTATCCATATCTCTACGTGCGATTCGTTTGGACCTGAGCTGTTACCTATTTCTTTTATTTCTCGGAAAGGAGTGAAATGTATTGAGTAAATATCTTAATTTTTTTATTCATCATTCCGGGTGATGAACTCAATCAGATAAGTTCTATGAGTGAAACAAAACAGCTTATAAATTTGCAGTAAAAAGATTTAGTCTCATTCCCTATGTACAAGAGTGAAGCATCAATAAGCATAAGAAGAATAAATTACCCCAAGATTAGCAATCATGGTTTGAGGCGAGTCGAAAAGATCAACTATATGAAGTTTTCACTATATGTCTATCATACTGGGGGTTGGATATACGTCTATCATACCGGGGGTTGGATAAAAATGAGTGGGCGGTTAGGAACACTAAGTTACATAATGGATTTGTAATGGAGATAATCTAAGTTACCTAAACGAGGGCTCTCCGCATAAAAGGAATTAGGTTAGGGGCTCTAAGTTAGTAGAAACGATTAAGCAGTACTTCCCGAGGATCCCGATCCTGAGTATGCTCCTACCCACTGGTTAAATAAAGAAATAGCTATCAAAAACGAAGTAACCTTTTTTTTTTTAGAGCTTCCCTGTCTTTTTATATGAAATGTGAAAGAAGAAGCGGAACGAAAGAAATATGCAATAGAAAAGAAAAATACGAAATATTTTATCTATATTCATATAGATAGAATTCTTATAATGATTCATGAACTAATATAATGTCTAATCCTTTTTCGTAATCAAAAAAGGGTCGAACTTGCTATTGATACAATGAGTATTTTAGTGAAGGATTAAGTTATTTAAGTTATTATTGAACGAAGATAAATTTTATTTTTGAAATTCCAAATATATCTTAGAAATAGTCAAAGGGTGAGATCAATTCAGAAGCACCTTTTTCTTATTATAGCAGACAGAATTGGATTGGTATAATGTGGGACTCTCTGATCCATCTTTACTCTATCTACTCAACTAACATATCGAGATAATAACGAGCCCGTCCTTAGATTTTTTTATGACGACCACCGAGGAGCCGTATGAGGTGAAAGTCTCATGTACGGTTCTGCAATAGCGACGGCAGCAGTGATGTTATCATCGACTATGATTATCTAACAGTTCAAGTACAGTTGAAATAGTTGAGGCACAGTCCAAATATGGTTTTTGGGGTTGGAATCTGTGGCGTCAACCTATAGGATTTACGGTTTTTCTAATTTCTTCCCTAGCCGAATGTGAGAGATTACCCTTTGATTTACCAGAAGCGGAGGAAGAATTAGTAGCAGGTTATCAAACCGAATATTCGGGTATTAAATTTGGTTTATTTTACGTTGCTTCCTATCTAAATCTACTAGTCTCTTCATTATTTGTAACCGTTCTTTACTTAGGCGGTTGGAATTTTCCATTCATATTGATTCCTAATTTTTTCGGAATAAATGAATTGGATGGAGTCTTTGGAACAATAATTGGTACTTTGATTACATTAGCTAAAGCTTATTTGTTCCTGTTTATTTCTATCACAATAAGATGGACTTTGCCTAGAATGAGAATGGACCAATTATTAAATCTTGGGTGGAAATTTCTTTTACCTATTTCTCTCGGTAATTTATTATTGACAACTTCTTCCCAACTCTTGTCGCTGTAAAAATTGTAAGAAGTCTTCATAAGTTTTCTCAAACACGAGAAAGAAAAACACGAGAAAGAAAATTTCAATTATTCATAGAAATTCACGATATGCTTCCTATGATAACTGGGTTCATGAATTATGGTCACCAAGCTGTAAGAGCTGCAAGGTATATCGGCCAAAGTTTCATAATTACCTTATCTCACACAAGTCGTTTACCTGTAACGATTCACTATCCCTATCAAAAATGGATTCCAGCAGAGCGTTTCCGCGGTCGAATCCACTTTGAATTTGATAAATGCATTGCTTGTGAAGTATGTGTTCGTGTATGCCCTATAGATCTACCCATTATTGATTGGAGATTGGACTCGGACATTCGAAAGAAACGATTACTTAATTATAGTATTGATTTCGGAATATGTATATTTTGTGGTAATTGTGTCGAGTATTGTCCAACAAATTGTTTATCAATGACTGAGGAATATGAACTTTCTACTTATAATCGTCACGAATTAAATTATAATCAAATTGCCTTGGGTCGGTTACCAATGTCAGTAATTGGAAATTCCATAATTCGAACCATTATGACTTCGACTCAAATCAAATAAAAACTGGGTAAACCGCTTGATTCGATTACCAATTACTCCAATTTCCGATTACTATTACTAAAGGAGCAAATCTTCCATTTTGCTCGTCAACGTCGAATAAGTAAAAGTCCTAGCTATTGATTTCAGATTCATTGCTCAGAATCATGTCTTGTCTTGCAAAAATACATTATCCGTGATTTTTCGAAATCTACATCTCTCTAAATTTAAACTATTATATATAATTTCTCTATCAACCCCCAATCTAGGATTGGATTCCATTCAGAGCATATCCTAAAAAGAGTCGGGTAACCTATTTTTTCCCGGTCTGGTCAAAAAGATCATGAAACATTTAAGCTTATTTCTCTATTATTTGACATATAATGGATTTCACTGGACCAATACATGATTTTCTTTTAGTATTTTTGGGATCGGTTCTTCTATTAGGAGGTCTGGGAGTGGTATTACTTACCAATCCCATTTTTTCTGCCTTTTCCTTGGGGTTGGTTCTGGTTTGTATATCCCTATTCCATATTCCATCGAATTCCCATTTTGTAGCTGCTGCACAGCTCCTTATTTACGTGGGGGCCATAAATGTGTTAATCGTATTCGCTGTGATGTTCATGAATGACTCAGACTATTACAAGGATTTCGGTCTTTGGACCGTTGGAGAAGGAGTAACTTCCCTGGTTTGTACAAGTCTTTTTGTTTCACTAATTACTACTGTCCCAGATACTTCATGGTACGGTATTATTTGGACTACAAGATCAAACCAGATTTTAGAGCAGGATTTTTTAAATAATGGTCAACAAATTGGGACTCATTTATCAACAGATTTTTTTCTTCCCTTTGAACTCATTTCTATAATTCTTTTAGTTGCCTTGATAGGTGCAATTGTTATGGCCCGTCAGTAATAAAAAGAAAGACTTCGAATGAAAGAGTTCTGTCCTCTCAAAAGACTTCCTTCTTATCACACCCATTTTCCTTCACTTCAATTCCATTTTTCTATTTTTCATGTATAAAATGGAAATGGTTTTAGTTCAATCTATTCTAGTACCAATACCTTCCTTTGTTCTGCACTTGTGAGATTCTAGTCAATAAAATGGATTAAGGTGGAGTTTTTGTTCCTATTGAAAGCAAATAAATCCAGATTGATGAGGGGTTGGTCAATGATGCTTGAACATGAACTTGTCTTGAGTGCCTATTTATTTTCTATCGGTATTTATGGATTGATCACAAGTCGAAATATGGTTAGAGCACTTATGTGTCTTGAGCTTATACTGAATGCGGTTAATTTGAATTTCGTAACATTTTCTGATTTCTTTGATAGTCGCCAATTAAAAGGAGACATTTTCGCTATTTTTGTGATAGCTATTGCAGGCGCTGAAGCCGCTATTGGACCTGCTATTGTTTCATCAATTCATCGTAACAGAAAATCCACTCGTATCAATCAATCGAACTTGCTGACGAAATAGCGGTAATCATATAAATACTGAATAGAATATTCACCAATTCAAATTGGTATGTACGATAGAAACAAACATCGGCCCATGTTTGCTAAAACGTAATAAATCAAAGTATCTTGGACCGCTATCATGAGCAGATCCCGAAGTAGATTGATTCGAAATCGATTCTGGTAAACCCTCGATTCGTCTGGTGTCTACTATATATGATTCCTTTATGATTTTACTAGATCGAAAATTTATGACGTTCAAAAAGTGGATAGATACCATGTCACACTCAGTAAAGATTTATGATACATGTATAGGGTGTACTCAATGTGTGCGAGCCTGCCCCACAGATGTATTAGAAATGATACCTTGGGACGGATGTAAAGCTAAGCAAATTGCTTCTGCCCCAAGAACAGAAGACTGTGTAGGTTGTAAGAGGTGTGAATCCGCTTGTCCAACAGATTTTTTGAGTGTCCGGGTTTATTTATGGCATGAGACAACGCGAAGCATGGGGCTAGCTTATTGATACGTTCTAGAAAACTCTACTTGAACCCATTTTTTTCTCCTTACCGACAAAAACCCGTACTTAATCAAAAAGATTATTTCGAGCACGGGTTTTTTGGTCAAAGTGTATCTTGTCTTTACCACGAATTCTTTTCCTTGGTTAACAATAATTGTGATTTTGCCGATATCCACGGGTTCTTCCATTTTCTTTTTTCCTCATAGGGGAAATAAGATGATTAGGTGGTATACTCTCTCTATATGCACAATAGAACTACTTCTAACGACCTATGCATTCTGTTATCATTTCCAATTTGACGATCCCTTAATCCAATTAGAACAGGATTCTAGATGGATCCATTTTTTGGATTTTCACTGGAGACTCGGAATCGATGGAATTTCCATAGGACCCGTTTTACTGACGGGATTCATCACTACTTTAGCGACTTTAGCGGCTCGGCCAGTGACTCGGGATTCACGATTGTTCCATTTCCTGATTTTAGCAATGTACAGCGGCCAAATAGGATCATTTTCTTCTCGAGATCTTTTACTTTTTTTTATCATGTGGGAGTTCGAATTAATTCCTGTTTACTTACTTCTATCCATGTGGGGAGGAAAGAAACGTTTGTACTCAGCTACAAAGTTTCTTTTGTACACTGCGGGGGGTTCCATTTTTCTATTAATGGGAGTTCTGGGCATGGTTTTCTATGGTTCCAACGAAGCAACCTTACATTTTGAAACCTCAGCGAATCAATCGTATCCGGTGGCATTGGAAATAATATTCTATTTTGGATTTCTTATTACTTATGCTGTCAAATCACCGATTATACCCCTACATACATGGTTACCAGATACCCATGGGGAGGCACATTACAGTACGTGTATGCTTCTAGCCGGAATCTTATTAAAAATGGGAGCGTATGGATTGGTTCGGCTCAATATGGAATTCTTACCCCACGCTCATTCTATATTTTCTCCATGGTTGATGATAATAGGTACAGTTCAAATAATCTATGCAGCTTCAACATCTCCTGGCCAACGCAATTTAAAAAAGAAAATAGCCTATTCTTCTGTATCTCATATGGGTTTTACAATTATAGGAATTGGTTCTATAACCGATACAGGACTGAATGGAGCTATTTTACAAATCATTTCTCACGGATTTATTGGTGGTGCGCTTTTTTTCTTGGCAGGAACGAGTTACGATAGAATACGTCTTGTTTATCTCGACGAAATGGGCGGAATAGCTATCCCAATGCCTAAAATATTTACAATGTTCAGTAGCTTCTCGATGGCTTCTCTTGCATTGCCGGGAATGAGTGGTTTTGTTGCCGAATTGGTAGTATTTTTTGGAATAATTACCAGTCCAAAATCTCTTTTAATGCCAAAAATACTCATTACTTTTGGAATGGCAATTGGAATGATATTAACTCCTATTTATTCATTATCTATGTCACGCCAGATGTTCTATGGATACAAGCAATTTCCTGCCCCAAACTCTTCTTTTTTGGATTCTGGACCACGAGAACTTTTTGTTTCGATCTGTATCTTTCTACCCGTAATAGGGATTGGTATTTATCCGGATTTACTTCTCTCACTATCCGTTGACAAGGTAGAAGCTATCCTATCTAATTACTTTTATAGATAAGATAGTTTTCATGAATAAGATAGAAAATAATGCTATGATTTCGAAAACCATTCGCTGGACAATGAAAAAAAATAAGTCTTCTTTTTCCTTATCTTAAGGAAAAAGAAAATGAAGTCCATTCGAATCAGATACGTTTGGAGTTTTTGAGAACCATTTGAATCCAGTAGTGATTCAAATAGTTAGTTCTCAAAAACTCACACAAACTTCAGACTATGTTCCTGTGGATTGGGTCGCTTCTTCAATTCGAAGTTAATGTGAATGAGCCATAACTATGTAATCCTATTCCTAATAGATTGACCCCAAAATAACATATCCAAATTATAAGAAATCCAAGAGAAGCCAGAATTGCAGAATTCGTGCCTTGAAAATTTTGATTTGTTCTCATATGTAAATAAATTGCAAATAGGGTCCAAGTAATAAATGCCCAAGTTTCCTTGGGGTCCCAATTCCAATATGACCCCCATGCCTCATTAGCCCATACCGCGCCCGAAAGAATACCTATGGTTAAAAAGAGAAACCCTAGACTAATGACACGATAACTCCAACGATCCAATTGCTGAATCAACTGATACATGTAATAATTTCTAAATGAAAGAAAAAAAGTGTTTCGTAAAACACTGCCTCTTTTATTTGCGTATTGGCTCTCCTCAAAAACAAATGACCCTGTTAATATTAATAAATGATTTCTTTTGCCAAAAATATCTATGCGTGTTCGAAATGTAATGACTAGAAGCGCTACTGAGAATAACGAGCCGCATAAAAGAGCTGCATAGCTCAATACCATCATACTTACGTGCATCATTAACCACTGAGATTGGAGAGCAGGTACTAATATTGTGGATTGATGCATTTCCGCTAAAAAACCTGAAGTAACAAAGCCTTGAGTCAAAATAGTACTTGGCGCGGTTATTGCGCTTAAATGGGTTTTTTGGTTCCTAAAATGTGGAACCATATGAATAATGGAAAAACCCCACGAAAGAAACATTAATGATTCATATAAATCACTTAAGGGGAAATGTCCCGAAGAAATCCAACGAGTAACTAACAATCCTGTTATACAGAAAAAGGTAGCTATCATGCCTTTTTCTGACGAATTATAGAGTCCTAGCGTTTCGTAGACTAATAATAAGGTTAGTAAATAAATCGTAATTACAATTGAAACGATCGAAAAAGAAATGTGAGTGAATATATGTTCTAAAGTCGCGAATATCATAAAAAAAATCCTAAAATAAAAAAGAAAAGGGGGATCCTTCAAGACTGGAATGGAAATGAGGAATTCCATTCATTATAGGACTTATTGTATCTCTTTTACAAGATGCCGCCACTCGGACTCGAACCGAGATGCTCTAGCACTGCTTCCTAAGAGCAGCGTGTCTACCGATTTCACCATGGCGGCTTACTCGAAAACATAATAGCCTATCCATATTCAATCGTCGAGATTCTAAGGAGTCAATTCAATCAAATCTTTTTTAGGGAATCTGACAATCAATGAAAAAACACTCGTTCAAATTACTAATTGACCGTTCAACAATCATTAGTATTGTGGGATCGTAGGGTGTTAGGTTTCACTTTCACAAAGAGCTTTCCGTTGGTTTCACTTCGCCTGGAATGGAAATGAAGCAGTTGGAACTAGATAGTTCTGTCCTCTATCCAGGCATAGAACTAAAAGGTTTCAATCTTTATCGGAATTTTAGCGTACTTCAAAAAAAAGTCTATATTTCTAAAGAAAAGAAAGCTCTCAAGATCTATATATAGATATAGATCTTGATGGATTCCACAGCCCAAATATAGGACCCTTAATTTGGACTACATATTAGGAATACATAATCAAAAAAAATCCTTCCTAAAGGAAAAAGAAGACTTTTCTTTTAGTTAGTGTATTATGAAAAGTGAATCGATGAGGAAAATGACAACCCCCATCTCACAAATTAGAAAAATTAGAAAAACCTACTATAAAGAAAGCTAAAACTTTGTATCTTGTCCTTCACTACTTCGTCAAAAAATTGAAAATACAGTAAGCGGAGGACTTCTTATTCTGCATACGGCACTAACCAGTCCCGTCTCGTATTGATCCGTTGAAAAGAAAAATATGAGTTAATGGGAATCCTTCATTTTAGAAATGACAATTCAGAGAGTCATATTGATTCAGATTCTTCCAAGACTTGGTTATTTTTTTTTCTCGTATAAAATTTCGCATTCCCGGTATACTTTTCTTTGCTCGTACCAAAGCCTTTAGGATTCCGGGTATACTTTTCTTTGCTCGTACCAAAGCCTTTAGGCTTCCTGGTAGACTTCTCTTTGCTCCCACAAAAGCCTTTCGAATTCCCGGTAAAAAGAGATTTCGCTAATGAAAATGCTTTTCTCGCTGCCCAATACCCCTTTCTTTTCCAAATATTTTTACGAATACGCTTTTTTGACAGAGAAGTACGTTTCTTTGGAACCGCCATTCAAAAATGAAGAGGTTACTCATTGTTTAGAGTTGGATGTGAAAGACATGTATTGTTCGGATTATTCGTTTTATTTTATTCTATTTATTCCCTAGATGATACTTCCTTGATAACATACAATAGAGATACGCGTCCCTCGCATAGAATAAATATTCCTAGGTAAAAAATGGGATAGGTTCTTCTTTAGGGGAACCTTTTTTACAACATACAATATCCGAAGAAAGAAGAATTCGTACTGATTGGTACCTGTGTATTATTAACCATTTTTGAAAATCAAAAAGAGAGCTGCGGCTCGGAGAATTCTGTTATGCGCCAGATCGTGACACAGTTGATGGCACTCGTGAAACCTCTCAATCTCATCACACGGTTGAGGGCACTTGGGCAACGTTTGGTTGAAGGCTTTATGATCACCAAGGTTGTGTCTGGGATTTTAGGGTTGTTATTCTCCCCGAAACCTAAGGCTCCGTTAGATATGCCTCCCGCAGTTGCGGAATTCAGAGAATTCTCACGAGACAGAGAAGAAAGGACAGATCCAGCCACAGTCGACCCGGGCGATTCGACTTCGTCTCCGACATCGCTGGAGGGGTCGTTCCCAGAGTCTCACGCTAAGTTGGAACATTATTATGATACTAAGATATCCATACTTCGTCAGCTCAATACCCAGAACGACCTTTTGATCGCAGCCAACGACCTTTTGATCGCAACGCAGATCCAATGCATAAAAATACGACGGGAAAAAGTTTCCGGGCGTATCTGGCTAACCAAGGAGCTTTCCTCTTTAAAGCGGCGGGGTGAGCGACCGCCGGCTACATTGGAAAGCTATCGTGCGTATCTATCCACCCTCGATCCCCAAATAGAATTAAAAGAGAACGAGATTCTTCGCTTACGCGAAGATATCAAGGTCTTAAAAAAAAAAGAAAAGGTCTTAAAAAAAAAAGAAGCTGAAATCCGGGATCCCAGGGATGGCAGTCAATAACTTGGGAGGTAGAACTCCGGCCCGCCGGCCCGAGGTCTCAAGTTCGATCACCCGGCGGCTCCCCGAGCCTGACGGGACTTCCGGTTCCGTGATTGCGCCGGGCGAAGAAGGGAAGAGGCTTTAGAGTTCAACAAAGCTCTCTTAGCCGAAAAAGAAGCGGAGGCTTGGGCTGTGCTCTGTGAGTCTTTTTTTTTTTATTAACGGGTATTTGGTGGTTGCAACCTTCCATTTTGGTGGTTGCAACCTTCATATTGTCATTTTGAAAATAGTTGACAAAAGTGGCTTGTCCGGGTATAATGTGATTGATAGCTGACTAGTCATCTATCCAAAGGATCCATAAAATTCGCCATCGAATCTATTAATCGAATCTATTATGGGATTCACCGGTTAGGATCGATCTAAACCAATTCTCAAGAACTAAGTCTTAGCTTATGCGAATCTTTATTAAAAAGATTCTAGCGAATCTCTTTCAAGTTCAAGGTCTGGTAACCATGTTTAAGAAGGTGGCACTAGTTTGGAAGGTGTTCCAGGTTGTAACGTGGGTATTGGGGGCCTTATTCGGCCGGAGAGGGCCCGCTACTTCAAAAGAAAGAAAGGATGAGAGTCCGCTTGGACACGACGATACGCACACATAAACGTGTAATCGACTCAAAAGAAATTCCCCGCTTGTACTTCAAGATTGCCCTTTTGGAAGAGGCAAAAGTGAAGCTCCAAGAAGAACAAGAAAACTGATTTTATAGATCTATGAAAAGAGGGGCTAGGGCTGTCCTCTGTGAGTATTTTTTTTTTATTCATTTTCATTAAAAATTAGGGCTATGCGGATTCTAACTGTAGACTTTCTCGGTAAAACAGATCAAACTTTTGATTATCGATTTTAGCATTTTTTCGTTCTTATTCTCCCTTTTCTTAGCTTTCGAATTTAACGAGATACTAAAGACTCTAGGTCGATTCGAAAGCTAAGGGGCAAATCTTTCGAGAAATAAACTACAAATTTCAGGCAGGATCCATAAATTTCGAAATTATGGAATTCAAATTCACCGGGTAATCGGAGTTCGACCCGGGAATCGCGTGAATTAGAAATATATATAGAAATATTATGCAATTAAGGAAACGGAAGTGTAAGTATTTAGGGGGAATTCGAAAACCTCAATGAATGAAAAAGTGGGTAAAGGCCTTTTTAGGCTTCCTTGTGGAGCCGCAGGGTGATTGACCTTTGGCTCAACGTAACCCCCGGAATTTGACTGCTCCTGCGGAGGGCAGCCTTCTGGGCCCTCTCTAGTAACTCGGCCTTCTCTTTTTCTAAGACGGAAATTTCTTCGAGTAAGATGGAAATAGTCATCCATTCTTTTCACTAAATCGCTCGGGCGCTCGCCCTGCTTTAAGGCGGAAAGTCGTGCGTTTAGCAGGGTATATCCTTTGTGTAGTTTGGTAGATAGTTCTATGAATTCGAATTGTTTTGCTGACACTTGGTCAGTCTTAGTTTTGATTTCCAGATCTATCTCCTCGAGTTCAGTCTCCTCAAGTTCAGTCTCCGGGAGTTCACCCTCTTCCATCTCACCCTCCTACATCTGAGGAGGAAGATCCAGAACCCATCGCTGCAGGACGCGGCGGATTCGAAGAATCTTTCGGGAAGAAAAAAACCCAAAAGAAATCCAACACAAGACGACCCCTCTAAGAAAGAGAGATAACAGAGTTTTCAACATGGTCATTTTTTGCACTCTTGAGCCGAAGCTCCCTAGAGAATGAAAATGGTTAATGATAGTAAGGTTGAAATATCATAACCCGGTGAATTCCATAATTTCGAATTTTATGGATCCTGTGTGTGATTGATTGAATGTTTGTTTCTCTTTTCGATCTGTCTCAGATCAAAAGAGATTTTTTTGGTTATTATCTATCTATTTTATAGAAATAGATAGACCTCTTTCCGTTTTGGCTCATGGAAAATAGATCTATTTATCCATGATAAAATCATACCCCGCTAATCCACTATTTATTGTCAACATGCCAATATGAAGGTTGCAACCACCAAAATGGAATAAAACCAAAAAGATTTGTCCCTTACCTAGAGAATCTACTTCTCCCGATTTTTTTTAAGACCGGAAGATCTTCGCGTAAGCGGCGAATCTCCTCCTTTTGTTTCATTTTATTTGGAGAGGTAGATTGTCTAGATACGCACCAAAGCTTCTCACTGCAGCCCTTGGTCGCTCCCCCGGCTTTAAGGAGGAAAGTTCGTTGTTTATCCAAGTACATGAGTTTGTTTTGTAATTCTACGCACTGGTTCTGGTTTGCGATTACCAGGTCACTCTTGGCACTGATTTGACGACGTATCGCTACCTCAGCGTAATACTGTTGCACCTTAGCGTAATACTGTTGCAACGCCCCCTCCGGCATTGCCGGAAGCGAACTTGACTCGCCAATCTGAATCTGGGCGACGCCCCCCGAATAGCTGTCCGGTGGCCTTGCGGCTACATCTGTATTTTCATCTTCCATTACACTCGAAATCTCCCGCACTTCCGCGGGTGGACGCGGCGGATTTGAAGAAGCTTTAGGTGTCGGGCAGAACAACCACCCGACCATCCACGTCACAGCATTTAACAAAGTCCAAGATATCGCCATGCTCTCAAACATGGTTACGAGACCGTGAAAGATATTAGCCAATAGCTTAGTCATTAGCTTAGTTATTTTGAAACTCCTTTATTTATAATTGCAAAATACAAAATATTTTGCGTATTTTAAAAGGGGCGGAATAAAATACCCTCGGTTGACACTGATCATACGTCTGTAATGCATTGTATGTCCCATAATAGGTCCCATTCTTCGACCCTTTCCCGGGAGCCGATGACTATTCATAGGTATTACCTTAACACCAAAGAAGAGTTCGACCCAATGCTTTATTTCTGTCCTAGTTGATCCTGATTCGACATTAGAAATATATGGATTCTTCCCCACCAATAACCGAACACTTTTTTCTGTAAATACTGCATATTTGATTCCATCCATAAATCCACTTTCTTCCCCGAGACCTCTTGTGGCACAGCGAATCCAAGGAACCCATCATTTGCATGACGGCAAGTAAAAACCAACCTTATGGATCGTGGATAAACAGATATATTATATTTATACACGATATAATCATATCACGCAAATCTACTATTGTCAAGATGCTAATATGAAGGTTGCAACCACCAAAATGGCAGAAAACCAAAAAGATTTGCCCCTTACCTAAAGAATCTACCTAGATTCTTTAGTATCTAGGTAAATTAGAAAGCTAAGAAAAGGGAGAATAAGAACGAAAAAATGCTAAAATACTCACAGAGGAGAGGACAGCCCACTCTTTACCTACTTTTTCATTCATTTTAGTTCGTTTAATTAACCCGAAGTTCCTTAAATAAATAGCCCTTTTTTAAATAGAATGAACAATTCCAGTGGGTTGACTACCCCTTTCATAGATCTATGAAATTCATTAGAGTAGGCCAGGTGGACAGGCTGTAAATCCCTTGCGTCTACGGGCGCAATCAGTCGCTTGGCGGTCCGGAGGCGCTGGTTGTTGTCTACGTAATTCAGTCGATTGCCTGAACCGTAAGGAGGGGCGGTCTGGTCCTCGTGGAGGCGCTGGTTGGGAGAATTTCTACTTTCCTTTTGGAAGGACACCTGGCGACTAGCAACATCTTTCTGTGCCTCGACTAATCGGGTGCGCTTTTCTTCCAAAAAGGAGAGTTCCACGGTTAATATTAATATAGACTCTTCTTCGTATAATTCCGCTGCGAGAATATCTTCCGGGAGGAGTAATGCATTTAGGTGCTTTGAATCCTCCGACTCTACCATTTGGCCTCTTAACAAGAGTTCGCCGGCGTTTAACAGGCGAGGTGCTTCACCTAAGAGTAACCATGCTTTGGCCGCCCGCAAGCTTTTTCTTTTGATTTCCAAATCGAGCCGCTGAATTTCTTCAGCAATATCAAAATTCCGAACCGAACCCAGAGATCTGCTTTTGTGTACGTCCGATTCCAATAAGCTCGCGGGATTGGCACACACCGACACCCCAAGAAAACTATACTACTCAAGGAACCCCACCAGAAAATTCTCCAGAGAAATTTTGCCCACCCTAGAAGAAACTGATAGAAACCTGTTTTTAAATTGTATTTTTCAATAGAACCCTTATACCAGAAAATAAAGAATATCCATACTCGAATAGCGAGTTTGAACATGTACTAGAATACCTCCGTCCTGGATTGTCTTAAGAAAAAAAAGAATATTAAGATTAAGTATATTATAGAATAAGACAGTCCTGAGAATTCTTACTAGATTTCTATATATATAGAACTATATGTATATAGAAATATATAGAACCCTAGACTGTTGGATGGGTGTTGGTGTCGTTTAAACCGTCGGTATAGTTTTATTTTATAATGATCCTTTTTTTTTACTGCTATCACAAATATAACGGATAATTCGTTTAAGCGCAATCCCAGAAATAGGTTTCATGCTATCTCCAAATTTTCATCTTTCAATTCAATATTCAATAAAAGATTAAATATTCAAATTGAATATTCATCTCAATAAGGGGTAATCCGGTTGAAGGATTATTCGTCTGTAACTGTAATGCATTGGATTAAAGTCGAAAGCTAAGAAAAGGGAAAATAAGAACGAAAAAATGCTAAAAGGAGCGGACAGCCCCCTCTTTACCTACTTTTTCATTCATTTTAATTCGTTTAATTAACCCGAAGTTCCTTAAATAGCCCTTTTTTGAAATAGAATGAACAATTCCTATGGGTTGACTACCCCTTTCATAGATCTATGATAGATCTATGAAATTATGAAATAGACTAGTCTGGGCGGATCTTATGCTGCCCCGCAGCGCTGGATCCGCCTTCTTCGTCAATGAGCCGCCCGGTTCCTGAACCGGAAGGGCCGGGAACAGGACGCGCACCGATATCAGGATTCCTCGGAGCTCCGGAAGAACTTCCCCTCAATCTACCTCTAGACGCAGTTTTGGCCTTTGACCTTGGGTTGAAGTGCGGATTCCGCCTTTCCAAGTCGGCAATCTCTTGCGATACGCGGGCAAGCGATTCGTCTAATGTTGCATTCCTCGCATAAGCGCTCTCTTCTCTTGCCTTTGCTTGGACGATGGTCCTCTTCCAATTTTAATAGTTCTTCCGCTAAGAGGAAAAGCTGTCCCTCTAACTCTTTTGTTTTTTGCTTGTTCCTACTCAACGAAGTGCGGATTTTTTGTACTGTCTCTTCGCTGGAACTCTGCTCTCGGTGCTTCGCTAGGCGAGATTCGAGTCTTAAGATCCGATCTCGTTCTGACAAGTAGTATTGGACTTCAACGAATACAGATCGTTGTTGCCGCCAATACAGCAGCTCGACCGTCTCGGTCTTTCTCATTCTTCGCTTCTATTTCGGATTGGCCTTGTTCGGCAGTGGCTGACGCCTCGGCCAATATCGGAGACGAAGTCAAAGCGCTAAGGTGAATTGGATCTCCAATGGTTTCTAAGTCCCTACATTCCGCAGCAGATGCTTCAACCGCGAACACATTATTTTCCCCTACTTGTGGTTGGTCGACAGTGGATGATGATGATCCTTCCACCAATTCTGTCTCGACTTCGGATCCTTCCATCCATTTTATAAGGTTAACTCTGGCTGGCGGAGTAGGCCACTTTCTTTTGACTTGGTCCACTTCTCGGAATTCTGCAGGCGGATTCGGTGGCTTGCCGGGCGGTTTCTTTGGTACGAACCACCAAAAGAATAACCACAAAACCCCTTTCGTGCCAGCCGCTGCTACTATGAGCCACTTGAACAAGTTAAACATGTGAATTTACCTCCCTTCTTGGGTGTTGAATATACGCAACGCGCGTATATATACTCTATATAGATTCCAAAATAGATTCTAAAGTCAACTTGTCTAGTCCATCCAGTTTCGAAAAAATGATCAAATCAATAATCAAAAGTGGGATCTGTTTGACGTTTTCATTTTCCCATTCTTAGGATCGATTTGAAATTGAAACTAGCTATAATGAAAATGAAATGAATGCATTTATCCACCTATCACGGTTACACATACCTAAGAGAAGAGCTCTTAGGTATGTGTTCGGAGGACGCCGTATCTTAGATTCCACGAATCTATAGTATGATCAAGTGCAGAAAGAAATCAAAAAGAAATCAATGGGATTTGCTTCCATCGGATCTAGACAATCTTGTTCTTTTGAACATGAAGAAAGAAAGAAGCCAGTGCAATTGCCGGAAATCCGAGGCCCACTCAAGGCACAAAAATGGCAGGTCAGTTGAAAGTTGTCATATGATACGTATCTAGTATCATAAAAGGAATGAAAAAAGTATACCGAGTTAGCCTTTATACCTGAAATATTTTGGTTTCTGGTTTCTAGCCCATCGATAGAGACTTCCTAACTCTTACTGGTCCGGGCGGATTTCTAGAGTGAAATAGAACCATTAACTAACTATTAACTATTTTTTTTGTCTTTTTAACCAAATGAAACAGACGGTACTGTTTTAGAATGATCCTTTTTTCCCGCCATCACAAACATAACGGATAATTCGTTTAAGCGAATCCTCGAGATAGGTTTCATGCTATCTCCAAATTCTCATCTTTCAATTCGAAGCGCAGTGACAGTTAGATAGGTATCGTAGAGTTTCCTCGAAGCCTAGGCAGCTTACTCCACTCAATCAGAATTAGTGAATTATCCCGAATAAACTAATACCCAAGGTCTTCTTTTGATTGGGTCGAGTTATTGATGGATCCTATGAACCATATCAGAATCAAGTACGAGAATTCTTTTTACTTGCTCTATGAATAGAAATTCTTATAAGAATTAATGGAATGATTGAAAATGGAAAATTCTATTTGAGTTCTTTCCTATTTTGATTTTTTTATTTGATTGTTCCTTCCGAAAGAGATAAGAGCTGGTGAATCGGAAACAATTCAATTACTAAGAATAGAAAAAACTTTGATTTTCTTATGGAACATACATATCAATATGCATGGATCATACCTTTCGTTCCGCTTCCGGTTCCTATAGCAATAGGGGTGGGCCTTCTTCTCGTTCCAACGACAACAAAAAATCTGCGTCGCATGTGGGCTTTTCCTAGTGTTTTATTACTAAGTATAGTTTTGCTTTTTTCGGCCGACCTGGCTATTCAGCAAATAAACGGGAGTTCTATTTATCAATATGTAGGGTCTTGGACTATCCATCATGATTTTTCCCTAGAGTTTGGCGACTTGATCGATCCACTGACTTCTATTATGTCAATATTAATTACTACTGTTGGAATCATGGTTCTTATTTATAGTGACAATTATCTGTCTCATGATCAAGGATATTTGAGATTTTTTGCTTCTATGAGTTTTTCCAATGCTTCCATGTTGGGATTAGTTACGAGTTCTAATTTGATACAAATTTATTTTTTTTGGGAATTAGTTGGAATGTGTTCCTATCTATTAATAGGTTTTTGGTTCACGCGACCAATTGCGGCAAATGCTTGTCAAAAAGCATTTGTAACTAATCGTGTGGGGGATTTTGGTTTATTATTAGGAACCTTAGGTCTTTATTGGATAACGGGTAGTTTCGAATTTCGAGATTTGTTCAAAATAGTCAATAACTTGATTGAGAATCATGGGATAAATTCTTTATTTCTGACTCTGTGTGCCGCCCTATTATTCCTCGGTGCAATTGCGAAATCGGCACAATTCCCCCTTCATGTATGGTTACCTGATGCCATGGAGGGACCCACTCCCATTTCGGCTCTTATACATGCTGCTACTATGGTAGCAGCGGGCATTTTTCTTGTAGGCCGGCTTCTGCCTCTTTTCGCAGTTATACCTTACGTAATGAATCTCATTTCTTTGATAGGTATAATAACAGTACTCTTAGGAGCTACTTTGGCTCTGGCTCAAATAGACATTAAGAGAAGTTTAGCTTATTCTACAATGTCGCAATTGGGTTATATTATGTTAGCTTTCGGTATGGGGTCTTATCAAGCTGCTTTATTTCATTTGATCACTCATGCCTATTCGAAAGCATTATTATTTTTAGGCTCTGGATCCATTATTCATTCAATGGAAAGAATTATTGGATATTCTCCAGAAAAAAGTCAGAATATGGCTCTTATGGGGGGTTTCCAAAAATATGTGCCAATTACAAAAACTGCTTTTTTGTTAGGTACACTTTCTCTTTGTGGCATTCCACCTCTTGCTTGTTTTTGGTCAAAAGACGAAATTCTTAACGATAGTTGGTTGTATTCACCTATTTTCGCGATCATAGCTTGTTCCACAGCAGGATTAACTTCATTTTATATGTTTCGGATCTATTTACTTACCTTTGAAGGGCATTTAAACGTTTATTTTCAAAATTTCAGTGGAAAAAAAAATAGCTCGTTCTATTCAATAGCCATATGGGGTAAAGAAGGAAGGAAAGGAATTAACAAAGATCTTCTTTTATCCACAATGAATAATAATGAGAGGGCTTCCTTTTTTTCGAAAAAAAGAGATCCAATGGGTCCAATGGGCGGGAATGTAAAAAATAGGAGGCGATCCTTTATGAAAATGACTCATTTTATCAATATCAATAAAGAAATGCCCCCATATCCGCATGAATCGCATAATACTATGCTATTGCCGCTGTTTGGGTTGGCTCTATTTACTTTGTGTGTTGGATCTATAGGAATTCCTTTCGATCAAGGAGGAATGGATTTCAATAGGAATATATTATCCAACTGGTTAACTCCGTCTATAAATCTTTTACATCAAAATTCGAACAATTCTGCGGATTGGTATGATTTTCTTACAAATGCAACTTTTTCAGTCAGTATAGCCTATGTAGGAATCTTTGTAGCATTCTTTTTTTATAGGCCTGTTTCTTCATCTTTACAGAATTTGGACTTAATCAATTCATTTGTGAAAATGAGTCCTAAGAGACTTCTTTGGGACAAAATAATCAATGTGATATATACTTGGTCATCGAATCGTGCTTACATAGATCTTTTTTATTCAACAACCCTAAGTAGGGGTATAAGAGGATTATCCGCACTAACTCATTTTTTTGATAGACGAATAATTGGTGGAATTACGAATGGCATTGGTACGACAACCTTCTTTGTAGGAGAAGCTCTAAAATATGTAGGGGGGGGAAGAATCTCTTCTTATCTATTCTTCTATTTCTCCTCAATCTTTTTATTCATTTATTTACTTTACTCATTCCCCCCTGGGATGTAAAATATAGCTCTTCTCACCATCCCCATAGTGTATGAGACAAATGTGTGCATTTCGATTAGGGTCGTATTCTATGGTTACGATTCTCCCAGATATGTCTTTTTCATTCCGTCGACCATTTTTTTTATAGACGCTTATGACCTCCCCCTCTATGCCTTGCGGTAATGATTCCTCTGGCATTCCGCCCTTTCCCACAATGACGCTGTCGATCTACTTTTCATTAATGAAAGTAGATCTTTCTTTTCTCCAATAAACTATCTTACTTTCTAGGTCGTAGTTGGATTTTTTGAGTTAGGAGTCTTTCAAGGCCAATTCATACCTGAGATCTGTTATCAGATCATTTTGAGTGGTAATCTTGGCCTCTAGAAACCCACACTTGGCTTCTAGAAACCCACACTCGTCCCTTAGAATTCTCTCATCGATTCTTGATCTCTCCCATTGTTCTAGGGCATGGTGGGATCTTTTGAGTTGGGAGTCTTTCAAGGCCAATTCAGACCTG